TAATTTCAAATTTTCTTTGTTGAGTAATAACTTAATCCTTCAATAAAATACTCCTTGTAGCAATATCAATCGATATTTCAACCCAGTCCTTTCAATTACAAAAAAAATGAAACATTCCATTAGTTCATGAATCATGACAGGGTATCGCTATGAATATATGAAAGAATAAAAAGATCTTTTTTTTCGTTCCTTCCTAGTCTTCTTTCTGAAAATGGGGGTTTCAAAAAAGGATTATTTCGTTCCTGATAGTCATTTTGTAATCTGTGGATAGGAGCATACTCTGGATCGGAATCGCGAGGAGTACTGCTTGATCATTTCTACCAAACTTCAAGCCCCAATTAGTATTCTTTTTATGTTATGAAAAAAGATCCTTTTGGATAATTTACATAATATATCTCCATCACTAATCCTTTATGTATTTTTGTGTTCCTAACCATCCACTTATTTTTTCTCAATCATCCGTTCTGGTACTACATAGAAACAAACGATAACGAAAACTCTATACGGTTGATGTTTTGAGCCCGCTTCAAGCTAGGATGACTAATCAACCAATCTTGGGGTAAAAGTTTTGCTTATATTTACTTTCTTTTAATTCTTGTACGTAGGAAATGAGACTCAATCTTTTTACTGCTAATTTATAAGCTGTTGTTTTCACTCATATAACTATCTGATTTAGTTCATCAACATGAATAATAATCAATAAAACAATGAAGATATCTATTTCTTTACTAAAAAGAAAGAAATTAAGAAAGGTTTATGTCTAAGCGAATCACACGTAGAGATATTGATAACACACAAAGAGTTAATGGTATTTCATAACTAATTGATTGAGCAGCGGCTCGTAGACCACCTAAAAAGGAATATTTATTATTTGATCCATATCCTGACATAAGAAGTCCGACGGGAGCAATACTGGAAACGGCAATCCATAAAAAAACACCGATATTGAGATCAGATAATACAAGGTGATAGCTAAAAGGAATTACTGAATAACTTAGTAAAATTGATATAACTGCTATGGATGGTCCTATACTGAATAAAAGAGTATCTCCTCGAGACGGGAGAAGATTCTCTTTGAAAATGAGTTTTGTTCCATCGGCTAAAGCTTGAAGAATTCCCAGAGGCCCGGCGTATTCAGGCCCAATACGTTGTTGTATTCCTGCGGATATTTCCCTTTCTAACCATACTATTACGAGTACACCTATAGTAATTGCCAATACAAGACTCAAAATAGGTACAAGCATCCATATGATTCCATAGACCTCTTTCAAGGATTGCAATCTGGAAAAAGAATGAATATCTTGTACTTCGGTTGTATCAATTATCATTTCAACGATCTACTTCTCCCATAATGATATCTATGCTACCTAGTATCGTCATAATATCAGCCAATTTCATTCTTTTAAGTAACTGAGGAAGAATTTGCAAATTGATAAAACCAGGCGGACGAATTTTCCATCTCCAAGGAAAACCGCTCTGATCCCCTATTAAAAAAATGCCCAATTCTCCTTTTGGAGCTTCGACGCGTACATAAAGTTCTTGCTTCGGCAATTCAAAAGTGGGAGAAGGTTTTTTACTAATGAATCGATATTCAAAACCGTTCCATTCTGGATCCCTTTCTCTATCAAAGCATCGGATTTCCAAATTTTCATAAGGCCCCCCCGGAATTCCTTCCAGAGCCTGCTGAATAATTTTTATAGATTCCGTCATTTCACTGATTCGGACTAAGTAACGAGCTAATGAATCCCCTTCTTTTTGCCACTGGATTTCCCAATCCAATTCGTCGTAACATTCATAACGATCAACTTTACGAAGATCCCATTCTATTCCGGAAGCTCGTAGCATTGGTCCTGATAAACCCCAATTTATTGCTTCTTCCCCGCCAATAATGCCTACCCCCTCAACTCGTTCTAAAAAAATAGGATTCCGCGCAATAAGTTTTTGATATTCTGAAACTGCTGTTAAAAAATAATCACAGAAATCCAAACATTTATCTATCCATCCATGCGGTAAATCGGCCGCTACGCCCCCGATACGAAAATAATTATGCATCATTCTCATACCGGTGGCAGCTTCAAATAGATCATATACTAATTCTCTTTCTCTTAAAATGTAGAAAAAGGGAGTCTGGGCACCAATATCCGCCATAAAAGGGCCAAGCCATAAGAGATGAGAAGCTATACGACTCAACTCTAACATAATTATTCTGATATAACTGGCTCTTTTAGGTACTTGAATATTCCCCAACTGTTCTGGTCCATTTACGGTTATTGCTTCTGTGAACATAGTCGCTAAATAATCCCAACGTGTTACATAAGGCAGATATTGTATAACAGTTCGGTTTTCCGCAATTTTTTCCATCCCTCTGTGTAAATAACCCAATATTGGCTCACAATCAATAACATCTTCACCATCTAGAGTAAGGATGAGCCGAAGAACACCATGCATTGATGGGTGGTGAGGTCCCATATTGACTATCATGAGGTCTTTTCTTGTAGTTGTTACATTCATAGGTTATTCCTCGATTCATTCTTTCATGAATTGCTCAAAACGAGAAAAGGTTCATCAAAATTCAAGATCTAAGAAATAAAATAATTCAAATTCTTTTTCAAATTAACGAGTTTTTAATTCCCGGATATCTAACTGACTAATTAATTCTTTATAACGGACTTTGTTTTTCTTTGCCAAATAAGACAGCAGTCGTTGTCGTTTTCCCAGGATTTTACGTAGACCTCTCTGGGATAAATAGTCTTTTCTGTGGAATTCCAAATGGGAAGTAAGTCTTCGTATCTTATTGGTGAAGCTAACGACTTGAAATTCAACAGACCCCCTGTTTTCTTCTTGTGAAATAACGGAAATGAATGCATTTTTTACCATAAAAAAATCTTCTATCGTCCTTTTTTCTTTTTGAAATAAATGAATTTTACCAATCAGTAAGAATAATGCTAGTCATTTTGATTTTGTATATACAATAATCTAATTTCTTTACGAACTCCGAATTTTCTCAATTAATTTGATGAAATCATTTTCTCAAATAAAGTTCATCAATCCAATTTCCAAGTTGATTGGAATAGGACTATGAAAGCATGGTATATTTTTACACTCAAAAAAAAAAAAAAATCAATATTTTCAATTTCAATCTAATAAAAAGAAAATCTAAATCTAAAAAAGAATAAGATTCTGTTGATTCATTTATAGATCTAATCGGTATTGATACGTGCATTGGATTTGTATTCCGGTATCGGAATGGAAAAGAATGCACCTCTTTGTTTCATATATCAAATAGGGTATAGAATGGATATCAAAAGGGTATCATTAACGAATTTGCAATCGTGGATACATATGTATCCTTAGCATACTGAAACGGCTGCTATTATTGGTATCAAACCAATATCGATTCATACAAGCTAAATCTTCTAATCGATAATTAGGCCAAAGAAAGAATTTTAAGTTAATTAGTTTCTTTTTTTTTTTTTCGCTGTTATCCACAACTTCCCCACAGTTTTTTAGGTATTTGCAAAATACCGGATTTTTATGTATAACATTTCCATTTCTCGAATAGAAAGAAATTAGAATTCTTAATTCTCTGCGCCGTTTAGTGGATAAAATATTTTCAGGAACAAAAAAATCCGAATGATTTTTGTCTCTATTTTCAGTATTTTTCTTATCAATATAACCTTTTTCTAGGTATCTGGATCTTTTAGTAATTTGGTGCTGACTCTTATGAACCAATGAAATTTTTATCGTTTGATAGAGAAAAAATTGTCCGTCATTTTTTATAGACAAGCGAACTGGTTCGATAATTAATACCCCCCTTTTCATCAATTGCGTAAGAGTGAAATCTTTTTGAATCATCATAATATCCAGACGCATTTCGCCCCTTTCCATAGAGGATATAGCAATTTCTTTTGGATTTATCAATCTAAGTAGGAGACAATATACTTTGATATTATTGATCATTCTTTGATTTAAAGAATCATCCCATCTCAATTGAAAACGTAAATACCTTTTTAGGAAGAAATCGAGCTCTATTTCTGTGTTGCTCTTGGATTGCTTTTTTTTTCTTCGTTTTTTCATATTCGAGTCTTCATAATCTTCTTCAATATTCTTTTCCTGGTTTTGTGCATCGGATTTAAGATTACCCCGGCCTGGGGATTCTTTTTCTTCTTGATTTTTATTCTCTAATTCACTAGATTTTTTTTTATTCAATAATATAAAAAGATCTCCTTTTTTATTTCTATTAATGGTTTTATTTTCAATAAAATTTGCATTTCCATTCCAATTTAAAAGAAGTAATTTGATTGGTATGGCCCACGGTTTTATTTTATATGTATTATAAAATAGGACAAATTCTGGGAAGAACCAAAGTTTCAGATTCGAGATGGGACGGCTTAGTATTTCTTCATTCATCCCCATCCAATCAAAAAGGGGGTTTTGGTTTGTGGATGGGTGGATTCCTTGGGTTTGAAAAATTGTAAGATAAAAAAGGCCTTTTTGATTAATTGTATCAATTAGCTGATACTTATTATTAACCTCAGCCTTAATATTTTGATTACCATTTGGATCGGTATCGATCCAGGACTCAATATTGACTTTATTTCTAAGACAAAAATGGAATCTCCAATCAAAATATTTGCGATCTGGAAACTTATCCAGATTCATAATATCATGTTGTCCTAAAAAATTATTGAGAGGGATAATACTTTCGGGAATATCAAATAATTTACGTTTATGTATATTGTAATTGTAAGAAATCTCTTGTTTATTATTTATACATAGTGGTGATACATAAATATATGAATCCTTCTTATCTTCGTAATTAATAGATTTATATGAAAAAAGGTCATATCTATAGTATTTTAGAAAGTTATATTTTTGATTCGGTAATGATAATGAATTTGCTTCAAAATCATTTAATTTTTTGTAATGAATTAATTGGTCTCTTTTTTCATCAGAATACCTTTTATTTAAGTCTGTATTTTCATTCATACGTTGTTGATTGACTTTAGTTCGCCATTTTTGGGGGACTAAGCGATACCATCTAATTGGAGATAAATCATATTGATAATGAACCCTTAACCAGTTTTTCCATTGCTTTATTCCAGAATTCAAAATATTTTTATGTTTTAATTTTGAATGAAATATTTCTTGTGCTTCAAAATAATCCTTTAGTTCTTTCTTAAGAAAGGGGGATGTCCCGTGATATGGAAGAACATATCTTAACTTAGATACGTTAATAAGGTGATTTTGGTATAATTTGTAAAATACATAGGCTTGGGACAAAGAGGATAAGTCACAAAGACTTTTTGAATTCTTATTCCTAATATCAGAAAGCGACGTTTTTATAGTCGAAATAAAGCGAATTGTATTTTTATTTGTTTTATAAACTTTTTCTTTATTTGTTTTATTATTGTAAATGTATTTATCAATTCTTTTTTTTGAAAATTCAAAAAAAAGTTGTGTATTGATCTTGGGAATAGAAATGATACATAAAACGATATTTATGTATATCCTTTCAATGCAAAATATTAGAAAATAATAGGATTTTCGGAGTAATCGAGCATTTCTTCTTTTTAATTTCTGTAAAATCGTTTTTATTGATTGTACTAGTTTATCAGGAGAACGCGTTTTATTAGAACTAATAATATTGAGTTCCGGAGTTAAAAACCCTTTCTTCTTATCTTTTGTAATTTGATCTATTTGATTTTGGATTGTGCTTGTTCTATTAAGCAGATCCGTCCGTTTTTTTTCTGTGAATGAATAATCTTTCAAATTTCTGAATGGAATTTGAATGGACGAGTCGTGAATCATCTGATTACTCATTAGAAAATCCTTTTCTTTTTGAGTTTCAGTCAATTCAGATCTTTCTCTTAATCCAAATAATGGAGTTGGGTTCATTTTTGAAAGTTCTTTTCTTATTCTTTTTATAAATAGAATGCTTTTGATGAACCATTTGTTTGTTTCTTTTGAGACGTTTAGAAAAGATTTTGTTCGTTCTTTTAAAACCTGTATAATTAGAAAGGATTTCTTTTGAAATTTGAGAATTTTTTTTTTGAGTTCTTTAAAAATGGGTTCAAAAAATGAACGTTGTTTTCGGGGGGAACCGAAAGGAAGTCCGGTTTCCATTCCCCAAACTGTTAAAAAACAAAAATCGATTTTTTGCCCTTTCCTTTTGAGTTTCCGCGGATCTTTTTGAGTGGATCGTAACTTAGATCTGTGCCAAGGTTTAAGGGAAAAAGGAAAGAGGATCTTTATCTGAATCCCGTCTGTCAACCAGTTTTTTGGAAATTCTGTTTCTGATAATTGAACACCATTATAGGTGCATTTAACATGCATTTCCCTATTCCAGTCCTTTAAGTCTTCTGACCACTCGGGAAATTGAAATAATAGCATACGGGCTATATTTTTCCCTATTATCAATGAAGGTAATATAATATATTTTCTAAGAAAAGATTGGATTATTAATATCGAACCTCTTATCCCTTGAGCAAATAGAATGTTATCCCAGGTTTCCGCTATATCTATTCGTCCTTTCTCTTCTCTTTTTTCTTCTTCTTTTTTTTTCTCACTTTCTTTTGTCTTTTGCTCTGTATAATCCGAAATTCGCCATTTTTTCGGTTTTTTATCCATCGAGTTTTGAAAAATGAATTTCACTAGCTCGGAGATATGAAACGAAAAAATGGATTTGTCTATTCTGTCCAAAAAAAGAGGGGAATGCACATTTGCTTGAACCAGTTTCCAAATTACTGTTTTACGTCTTTGAGCACGCATGGATCCCTTGATTATGTCTCGACGAAAATCGGATTGTTGTGAATAACGTATCAAAGCAACTTCGTCCGGTTCATCATCATTATTAGTATTTGTCGTATTAGTATCATTATTTGTTTGGTTATCAGTAAAAACCACTACACGTTTGGCTTTTCTTGACCGAATCTCATGATCCGCTGCTATCTTTTCTTCATTTTCTCCCCCCTCCTGTTGTTCCAACTCGTCGATTAATTTGTATGACCATCGAGGAACTTTTTTAGTGATTTCTTTTATTCCAATAGATTTTTTTCTAATTCTTTTAGAATTGTGATCAGTTATAAGAGGGTTAAATAAAAATGTAAAAATTTTCATTAGATCCGCTAAATCAACTCTTTCCTCTTCGCTTTCGGACAATGGAAATGAAGAAAGTTTTTTTTTTTCTATTGATAGTAAATTTTTATCAAATCCATCTATTTGCTTTTCCAATTTGTCATAATCTCGAGTCAAAAGTAGACCGTGAATCTTATTTATCGAACTTGTCTCTATGTAATTTTTTATTACAGTTTTATTTAGGATTGAGGATGAAAAAAAGTTTTTGATCTTTGCACGGTGGGGTCCGGTCAAAAAAGGATCGTATATTTTAGGTAAGTAGTCTTTTTTAGTTTCATCATTACACAACCTAATCCGTTTTTCGAGGACATTTAGCATACTAGATCTTTTTTCATCTAAAGCTTCAATTCTATTTCGAAATTC